TTGAACAGAGATCCCTTCTAGGGATCAAAGATGCAACCTTTGCAGAAGCAGAAACTCTCCTGCATGGCCATAGTTTTGTCCAAACTATTGATTCTTTTCAAGTCATCAGATCAAACCCAAAGCACCCCTCCATATCTCGAACGTCCTTCTGAATGTCTTCAAAGACATCAGCTGGTACCTCCCCCATTACATAAGCAAAAAGTTTGAAGATTATTGGGAAAAGCATGTCTACCGCGTATCCTCGAAGTTCTCTTCTCTGGGGTTGGAAAAAGTTTAAGGGGAAGCTGTCCAGATGGATTCCATAAGGATGGACGTGGTGCGTTGAACACTAAGGCCTCTCCACTCGACGTAATCAGGATTTCTACTCAAACCCAACTAAGCCCTGAGGACACCTTCTGCTCGGAGGGCACAATCCAGCATTTCTTACAAAGTCTTACAACGGATGTGAGCTTAACAACCCTCGTGCCATGCCCAAGCCCTTACCTTCGCCCTATACCGAAAGATATTAGTTCATTGATCAACTACCACTTGATCCCCTAGGTAAAGGAATTTCTCTAAGGTGCCAAAGAGTCCCCTCCTAATAAGTAGGGCTTTGCTGGTCTTGCAAGCATTCGTCTACGTTTGCTCGCAAAACTGCTAAGGTTAAGATAGCCAATCCCGTTTTGTTTCGGCAGAAACGAATCAATTTCGAACAGTGTATTATAGTCGACGGGCCTCTAGCGACGATCGGACCCAGATAATCAATGTATTCATCGTGCCCCCCCTGGGTTCGGTGAAAGAATTTATATTTCCCGATGAGGTAGCCTGCTGGGTCACTGAATATTCTCATGTTCCGATTGTCGACACAAAACCATCAAAGTGGTACCCTTTTCTAGAAATAAGGTACGGCAATAAGTTTTTTCAAAGCCCCAACAGGCATGCCCATGGTACCTGTGGAATCAACTGTATGCGTTTGGGTGAAAGTTCGTGTTTGGTGTAGTGAAAGAGAACAAGTAGCTTCAGTTACTGAACTGGGCAAGTATACCTATACCTTGGAAATCTAGATTGGGATCCCATTGATCCTGCGGAAGCAACGGCTAGGGCATGGACAATAACAGATCCGGAGGTAGACCTTCTACTAAAGTGGAGTCACCACCATATACTGAAAAGAAGGTAGCAGCTACAGAATCCAGTTGATAACAAGAAGTCTCACTTTACTGGCTGGGAGTTCTACTTTCTACAATCGAGTATAAGCCCTCTTCTACTTGCTTTTCTCCCTGTAGTAGCTTCACAGCTCCCTTTCCTTTGTATGGTACTAAAACGGAAAAGTGGATGCCCAGATATTGAGGAGTTCTTCCTTCAGATAGAAGCTTGTAATCCATGCTATCTTGGAGTTTTCTTAACTAAAATAAAAGCATCCCCCGCGAAAGTCAAAAAGGAAGAGCCTAAAATCATGCCCTTTTTTCGAGCTTTCTGATAGCCCCTTTCTCGTATTTCAAGCCTTAGAAGACTAAATTAGCTGGATGTCTCCATGCGGAGGAAAGTCTCGCTTATCAGGCCTGCTCGACGGTTCTATCAGTCAGTCAGAAAGAGAGACATCTTCTCTAGATATTGGGCGTGCTTTTTATATGAAGTACTTTTTTTTTAGTACTTTTGCTAAGGAAACGGAACACTTCCCCTGCAGCTTCTTGCACGTTTTTGCATATCAATGATAGAGTTCGGTTAGTCCTCTTCCGTGCTCTAGTTGCAGGTCTTAGGTAGATCCATTCCCTTACTTAAGTAGTTAGTGTGGCATAATGTGCCCTTCTTCCGGTATCATGACATTCCGGTGCCAAAGGAGAAAGGTATCATGACATTCCGGTGCCAAAGGTATCATAACACCGTCTAGTTGTGCTTCTAGCTCTTAGCAAGAATTTTAGTAGACAACCAACTCTTTCTTCGCTCTTTCGGGTGGAGTTCTCTTATAGGAATGAATAGTCCGATATCCTCTGTCATCCGATAGCTTAGGCTTTTGAGCGATATGACGGGCAATCCCTTTTCCCGCTCATTATGCCCCTTCTCCGGTATAGTCGACTGGGTTCGCTCCTATTTCGAGAATCAGAATTTCAAAATGAATTGATCAAGAAGGTATCTCCACTAGTGCAAGATGAAGCCCTGTACTGTACTGTAAATAAGGCATAAAAAAGCCGGTCTTTTGAAGGCGATGATTTCAACAGTGGCAGCTAAACATGAGTTTTGACTAGGTGGATTTGCCCTTCTACGCCGTTTTAGGTGAGTTCGGACTCAATCATTGACTGGAGATTGGGACAGAGCGGATGGCAACTAGCTGACTTCTTCCTGGCGGATGGCAACTAGCTGACTTCTTCCTGTCACTCGTACAGATCTGATTGAAGATATAGCATTCTAAAGGGATAGAAAGTAACTTCCGAAGATTGAAAGAGAGTCAATCCCAGTTCGATACTGGTCTTGTTGCACTTCTTCGAGTTAATGACGGATAGCCCGCTAGGGCCTGCTTGGCTTGTTAGCGAGAAAGCGCATAAAAGAATGCCATTTATCGATGGATAAAATAGGCTCAAGTACATTAGTCCGTAACTGCCATTTTGACTAGGTGGATTTTGCCTTCTAGTTGACTTCTTTCAGCGGTCTCCCCTAGTTAGAGCAGTGAAAGCTTTAAGGCAGGAGATGCGGGCAAGTCAGTCGCTAGAACACCCAGATGGTAATAACTCGGGTAGAAAGCCTGTTCTTTTGGTATCAATCCTCTTTATTGAATGAAACTAGCTAGCTGTCTTTGAAGTCAAGTACTTAGCCGGAAAGGCAAGTCCATCGCGGGCACTACCCGACTTATTTCGGTATTGCATATAAGTACAAGTTTAGATGTGGCCATCTAGACAAGTGAAACGGTCCTTGCTGTCGAAGTTTACTACTGGATAGGAATTCCATCGGTATGGCATTAGAACTGCTCGGAGAAGTTCGATATTGAAGGTATACAGTTCGATAGATCGGTATTGAAGTGAGATATTCAATCCTCTTTCTATTTAATGGTATTTCACTGCCTTTCATGTACAAGTATTGCAACTGAGACTGAGAGACAAGGGAGATCCCATTGAACTTGCCTTGATTGAATGAAGGCTAGCTGACTTCGATACTGAATGAACTCGCATGCTGGAGAACCGATGAGAGACATAGTCGATGCCAATATAGCTGTAATTTCACACTTGAGCTTTTCCCTTCGAAGAGTTGATCTTTCATTTCAAAAGTGGTATCTCCCCAATGGAGAAATGATGCTAGCCCTTTTTCCTTCGATGACAGAGATTGAAATGGATAAAGTGGATTCTCCCTAATGGTGAAATGAGACTGATTTCTAGATTGAACTGATTTCAGTGATTGAACTGATGGCAATGAGGGCAACTAACTGACTATATAGGCATACGAACTAGCGGAATCCCTAAACTTAAGCTTAGCTGTCGAAGTGCACTACCGAAGTTCTGTCCCTTACGGCAATTCTGTCTTTGCGGGATTAGCTCTCGAAGTGCACTAGCTGACTTCTGTCCGATGGTTGGATTGAAGGATTGAACTGATGGCAACTAGCGAGCAATCTTACTCAATAGGGGCTTTCCATCTTCAATTCAAAGCCCTCCTTCTTAGTCACTACATTCTCAGGTCTGACTCTATCAATTCCCTGGACATCGACCTCCCGATTAGATTCAAGTAAGGGCATTGGAGCACTTTGATGTTGATGCTTGAAAAGAAGCTGTGGCATTGACTTTCGGAATAGAATGTTCCCAGCTAAGACTCTAAGAGTGATTGATGTCATACCAGTAGCCCTTCTTAAAAAAAGTACTCCCACCAGCGGGTTCTGGAACAACTCCTTCTATAGCTGCTGATTCGTGATCTCGACAAAGAGATTTCGAAAGGCTAGCAGCTGAGTCTGTTACCTATCTCAAAGAGAAGGCTTTGAATGTCATATGACTCCATCACGGGATGAAAGCACCCTCGCTATTAGAGAGATAGTAGGCAGTAGCCATAACATAACCCTAGATGCCAAGAGGAGCAGGCAAGGTTGGACCGCGTGTAAAGGATGAGACTAAGGGAGGTTGACTGGGTAATTTCTTCCAAAAGCATAACATAATATAATAAGGAGTTGTTTAAACTTATCAATAGGGAACTGCAACTATACGGCTAGTAACTGCCCCAGCAAGTCCATCTCTTGGAACTTCTATTCTATCTATTACGAGTTGCTTCGCCCCTCCCAGAGATTCAAGTTCTAGTTCTTTTGTTCTTTCTTCCTTGGGAGGTCTAAAGTGCTAATTGATAACTTTCCTTTTATAGATGGTTTTCCTTGGCTTGGATGTCTTTCTATTATCCCTAACAAAGCCTATTCTCGTATTCTGCCATCTACAGGTTATGGGGTTACGGGTCTAGAACCATTGTCGTATGGTTCCTCCTATCGTGTAAAGAAAGAGGTTCTCTATCTTTCGAGACTTCGTTACAGTCATCGTAATCGTAGGAGGGCTTGCCCTTGATCTTCTTAGAAAGTGAGGGATTTAATAGCGAAGCAGAAGCTACTTTTCACTCATATTCAAAAGCTAGACCGGCTGGCTACGAAGCGAGGATTTTTTCTTAGTTTCCTGGTATTACCTTCCGAACCTTCCTTGGATTTCATCTTCGTTGGGATGGCGCTTGCTCTAGCTTCAGAGCGAGGGAAGATGGATGGGCTGACTCTCGGGATGGTGTGATCGTAGTTGGGATAACAGCCTTGAACTGAGCTTCGTTTGATAGTACTTTCGGAATAGGCTTTTTACTAGATTTAGGGCAGAAGCCTGAAACTCCTCTTATTCTTACTTTACTACTTCCTTTGATGGCATCGTTTCTTAGTCTGATTCATGGCATTCCGATTTTAGCTTCGATGCAAGGGAAAAGAGCAAGGAAAAGCCCTATATAAAAATACCAGGAACTCCGAGAGCTAGACCGGCTACAGGCTTAATCACCGGCTGAGGTATTTGAGTTAGGGTCTCGTGGCCCCAGGCCTGCTAAGAAGAGCAATTCTTACATTTCTCTCAGAAGCTACTTTCCTACTTCCTTTCCTTCCCTTGAAGCAATTCCTCGAACAACAGAACAAGAAAGAGGTCTCTTCCTGGCTCTTCTTCCTAGTCCTAGATTTGAGTTACTAGCATCGTTAACCAGCCGATTCAAGGTCGGAGCTGCTAATCCACACCTTTTAAGAGCAGGAGACTAGTAAGTGAGGAGAGTCGGTACATTCCTTCTACCCAGCTACCCCGCTCTATAGAAGAGACACTGCCAAGCTTAGAAAGAGGGGATCCCTAGTATGTGATTGAGTCAAGTCTCCAGTGCTTCTGCTGAGAGAAAGAGAGTCTATTGACAGGCCTACCCTTAATGCTTCTAAGTCCTGTATACAGAGAGTGCTATTAGAGGGGAAGATAGCTTGCCATTGAGTTAGCTGCTACCGGTCAGTGATCTCAGTCAGTTCAGCCTTAGCTTAGTAAAGGAGGAGCTCTCTAGTATAAAATAGCTGGGTGTGTCTAGTCTCTTACACAAGAAGGGAGTGATCTCAGTGAATGGCTAGTGCTTCAAACTGTTAATATGAGAGGGAGGTTCCGAACTATGGGTGTTAGAAAGGGGCGAAACGGCGGGAAAGGTAAATCAGTTTATAGAGCTAGTAGAGCTCATAGGTTTCTACCTGTGCTTTTGGTAGCAGCCATACCAACAATCTTTGGTAAATAAGCACTTTACGGTGCGAGATCTGCCAAGTTAAGCTCAATCACAACCCACCGGCTCAAACAAAGGCTGGATCGGTTCACTGAACGCCAACAAAGTCTAGCAAGTCCTCTAGCAATTAGGTACACCAATGCCACTGGTCCCTCTAGAAGCCATGGGACGCGCAAGTCCCACTAACAGAAAGAGAACTAGACGACTCAAACTCACCAGCTCACTAACGCAATCTCTGAACAGGACTTTCTTTGCCGGTTGCCAAGGCTCTTAAAACCGACAGAATGACCCGGTCACGTTGCACTCCATTGGCTGATTTAGCAGCCCTGAGAAGAATTCAATCCAGCCTACCCCTATGGCTTGCTGGGGGTTTGTTGCTAGCTCTACTGGCTTTGCTGTCTCTTCTATTGGTCTATTGTATCGATGGATACATCTATGGCTTAAGTTAAGGGGAAGACCTGTCTACTCTACTATTGATTCCCTTTGGCTCTCTGTCCTAGTAAGTCATCTTACTCTCCTACCGTTATTTAAAATAAGGCATTTTAAGCCCTTCTTTTTGAAGGCAATTTGTTTGTTTGATTCAGGGGCAGCTAAACATCAGTTTTTCTTAGGTAGATTTGCCCTTCTAGCTGACTTCTTGCTGACTTCTTACCCGTTTTATAGGAGCTAGACTCAATGGCTTACAGATACAAGGCGGGGAATGACTCAATGGTTTTCACTTGCCTTACCCATAGCTTTTCCTGACTCTATCTACTGGGACTGACTTCTTGGCTTACTGCACGCTTACTGTATCTTTAACTTAACTGAAACTTCTTTGAAAGGTCCCTAGAAGGGATTGGAATCAAGGTACGAAGTTATCTTTATCTCAAGCTACAGCGCGTAAACGTATTTCATTCTTGATTTTATTCTTACTGAACTCAATCAATAGGGGATTGAAGACGCTTAGTGTGAAATGCTATATAGTTTAGTTTGTTTGCTTGTTCTTGTATGAATTACTCGAGAGATAGGGATTTGGAATGAAAGTCCCAAGGACCAAGGAAGGACTGAGTACCAATAGCCTTTGCGCTCAGTGCCGACTCCATGGCGTGGGATCAAAGAAGGCCCCAAGACCTTGTCTACAGAAACTCTTCTCCGTCGGTACTGGCCTAGTATAGGTGTTGGTTCTATCCCCCTTATCCAAGGGATAAGATTGAACCCTACATGGAAGGCGATTCCTTCAAAGAGTGCTGTGAAGGATAGGAAAGCAGATAAGGGATTCTTTTTTCATTTCCCTTATGAGTTGTTTTGGATGTTCTTCCGTGGTTTCGGTTTATCACCGATTCTGTGGAGTGGCTTCCCAACTCTTACTAGCTTTATAAGGTATCCTACCCTTCGATCCAAACAACGAGCTGATTTCCAGATGGTCTTCAGCGTCGTCTATGGAAACGGCGAAACTTCTTCGCCAATAAATTCCTATCGTGCCGGTTATCCCGGCCGACTCGCTTATTCCACCGATTCGGGTGCAGGGAAGAGAAGGTTATTCGCCATTGGTAACTTTGGACTCCAAAGGCTACTCAGTCCCTTCCTTCTTCCTATTGCTCACTGAACTAGAGCGATAAAGTTTCTTCCACCTTCCCGTCCTCTCCTTACTCGAACTACTCGACTGCCAGGGAGAGGTCTGAAAGTCTACCTCAGTGATTCCATCTGACCAAAAGACAAATTCACCAACAAACAGTAATCTTGGGAACATTTGGAATAGAAAAAGCATTCTCAGGTATGAAATCGGGAGAGCTAAATCAACCAGCCGTTCTTCCCGCTTATTCGAGCAAAGAAGCAAGGCACTGATTGACCTAAGGCTAAGGCCGAGGAATGATCTCTTTGTGGCCGGTACGGGCATCGGAAAGAATAGTGTAGGAAGACTCACCCTAGCCACTATAGCGACCCCACCCCCAACTCTAGACGAAGCTGAGGGGGTTACCACCACATCCTCTCCCGATAGACTCGAAGCTCTTCATAGTCAGGCGTGGTATAAAATCTTCTCTCAAAAAGAGACAGACCAGAGATGACAGAGGAAGGTATTCGGTTCAAAAAAGATACGGCAGTCAGAACAGCTTCAGTCCAAAATTGACTAAGGACAGAAGCAAGCTACAAGCATTAGCAACCGCTTTCGTTTAATCTTTTGTAAAAAAAAAAAAAGAAGCAGCGAAGAAAACAAGACAGTAAGTTGTTGCGCTAACTCGCTAGCGCTAGCGCACTACGGCTTTTCAGCCTCCTGCAGTTCATTCCATTCCCTTCGCTACACTCGACTTAAACCACCTACGAACTCACCCATAAGGAAACTTGTCAAGTAGGTCTTTCGAGCCTTTCCTTTTTTTACAAATCTGGTAAGGTGGGGTATTATCCTTAAGTCTGCTTTATCAATCTTTAGTCGTCTTTCAGTACTGGCGAAGCTTTAATTGAAGACCCTTCAGTGCCGTTTCGTTTGGTCCCCTGGGTATCTTCTCCGCACTTAGCTGTAAGCATTTCAAGTAGATAAAATCATAAAAGAAGAAATGGGAAGGAGTACTTACATTATGCGATGCGCTATTATTTGAATCCGAAGGTCAATCATTCCCAGTGAAGGTATGGGGGGAAAAGGAGTACGTTAGTCAAATAGAGGGCTCTCACGGGGGCGTAGTCCACGGCTTTAGCCTTAAGCTTGGGCTGTAGTTCTTGTATTGGGCGAACCAAAGCGTTAAATAGCGCCGTTTAGTGGCGTGCAGGGGGTAGTCGTCTTGTTGTGCTGGTAGGTGCGACTATGTGAGTTGACAAGAATACACTGCGGTATGTGTGAGTAAAGATTTTCCTTAGTGATCCAAAGGAGCAAGTAGAGTTACTGCAGACTGGCTTCCCCCCATATACCCCCGCGGATGCGGATTTCCTACCATTGAAGGAAATAGATCAAACTGCTAATCCCACCCACGCCGTAAATGGATGCCCTACCTGATCCATTTCAAATCCAGCCGGAGGTCTTCGAGCCTTGTTACGAACTAAAGTTCTAAAGCAAAGCGACCCCAATACCTCCCCAGCCCAGGTCAAAGGTCTCCCCGCTCTTTTTAGGGGGTTCGTTACGGTCAGCAAATAAGCCCCGCATCGTATCGATAGCGATTCAGATCACCTCCCCAAGCCTGCCTAACCTAATTGTGTGTGAGCAATCAATCGTGACAAGTCGACCGATCCATAATGAAAGCACCTGTAGATAGAAGCCGTTTGCCGAGGAGGGCCCGGAGAGAAAAAAAAAAAGAGATTCTTTCGCTTAAGGACCAAATGCTGCTTCCAAGCTGGTTCATTGAGCAACCGAAGCCAGCGCGCCTATAGATTCCGCATTCCCCCTTCGCTGACCAAGGAGCAACAAGGCCGATCCGTGCACCACACATCAAATCAAACTTGGTGAGGTAGAGTCCAAACAAGAAAGGCAGCCCAAACGAAAACAAGAAGAACGAGCTGACGAAGCAAGACCGGCGCAGGTGCACAAGCGTATACCACGGGATGAATACTGACCGAGGACCTCCTTCGCCCTTGAGAAGGCCTTCCCAGCCCACAGAAAGCCTTCCTAGCCAAATGGGTCCAACGTAGCAAACTCTTTCACTAACATGTATCTCTACCTCAAATTCCCCGAATGCCCCTACCTAATAGAAAGAAAAGCCTTTGCCCATTAACAAACTCTTACCAGCCCTAACCTCAAGTTTTCGCCTCACTCAACCAGCCTATCCGTCATTGGACACCCAAGACGAAGGGGAACAGGGTCCGCCCAGGCTCTACGAAGTGCTCGCCCCAGCTATGAAAGGAATTTTTGAAACCAAATCCATCGTGGTCTGCCGTCCTCCCCTCATTCATAGTGGGCTCGAGGGTGACTGGTCGAGTAAATGAAAGTCTACTTCTCGCATTAAGAGAAAGAATGGGCGAGTTACTGCCTGAGTGCCGAGGGGGCGGTTCCTCTCAATGTATTATATTATAACAATAAAACTCATACAAGGCAAAAGTCAAATTCACAGGTTTTTCCATGGCAGGTTCAAATCTCTTAAGCTAAGCTTTTTTCTTCCCGATACAGTGGCACTCCTTTCATCTTTGGATCCACCAACGGGCGCATCCCACAACTCATTTGTCAACTAAGATCATTGCACCTACTTCTCTCATTCTTGATGAAACCTATTGCCAAGCGTAGTAAACGAGAAGATAAAGCATGATCCCATGTCTTTTCCACTTTCTGAAGTCTTCCGACTAAATTAGAGTCCTCGGGAATCTGCAACAAGGAGGTTTTTAGAGACCCCAATTCCCTCTCTGAGACATGCAAGCCTTAGTTTTCACTTCCAGCCTTCCCTGATAAATGAGGAGAATCGCTCTTCCCTATCAAATGTGAGAAGGAATCTATAAAAGCTGCCCTCCCGTTCCTCCTTACCCTAAGGGTGTCTCACTATACAAGGTACACACAGTTCAGCAGAGTATAAACAAAGGAGATGAGCATGCATCGCTATTTCACAGAAAACCTTCCCTAGCAAATTGGATTCGTCGATAATGGACCTGAACACTGTTGAAGTCTTGGGGCTATGGAACCTACCCCACATTGGAGGAGAGAACCTCTATTTGTCCTATCCACCAGGTTCTGCACGAAAGGGAGGCCCTTTTCTTATGAATACAATGATTCAGGGGACCCTGGAGTGCATACTTTGCTTTCGTGTTTTCTTGCCCACGTCTACTTTACGACAGCGAGTGCCCCCAATTTCTTATGGTCTGACTTCCATCTATTCCGCCCAAGGGCATCCAAGACAAAGTTGGCAAACCGCGTTTTGGCTTAAGTCTTATATCGCAAGCAGGCAGATTCTTCTTTTTGACCCTGATCGGTTCGTATCAAGAGAGCCGCTCTCTTCAACTGGTAACCATTGGGGGTCTAATTCTTCAACAACAAAAGTGACTGGTCAACCTTTGGTTCGATAGGCTGGTGATCTCTGAATCCGATTCAGTACTCGATGATGGTATTCTTCTTTTTTCAGTTCAGTATTTGACTAGGTAGGAGGCTCTCTTAAGCCTGACTCCGATAGCCGCTCTTCAAGCTGATGCGCGGTAAGATACTTCTTTTTCTGGTGTAATAGAGTATATTCATTACAAACCTGAATTCTCGCGTTTTCCTCTATCACTAGATATTCCCTCGTGCGGATGAGATATAGTAGCCCTTAAGCTGTTGAGCTAAAGTTTCAGTGAAATCCTTGTTTTGTTGGTGCAGGTCTGGGATCAGTAGTAGCTTCCTGAGCGATGAGAGCCTTCCACCTCTGCATTGGCCGACAGTAGAACTCCTGGGTGAAAGGTAAATTCCGAAAAAGAGTAGTTTCTCCGTCTACAATATGCTCGAACCTTTACTTTAAAAATCTTCCACACCGAAAAAGCCCGTTCATCTCTTCTTTCTCGGAAAGATGGAATTGGAATCTATTTGGTAGAGTCTGCCGTGGGAAAGCCTTAGCGACCCGAATAGATAATAGCGATCACCCAGTTAAACGTATAGTTCCACCTCTGGTAACATGGTTGGATTGCTAACTTATTCTTTTTCATTAGGGACGGTTCTTCCTCTTCCCTCTGCGGAGGGGTATGAATAGCGCATACAAGGGGCTCGATCGAAGAGAGACAGTGGTGACTCGCCAAGAAAGATTTTAGAAGTGCTACCTGGCTACAGTCGGTTGATGTTATAAAGTCCTCCATTATGGAATGGTTCTCAGCAGCACGTGAATCTCCTAACTCGCTGAAAGTGACAGCGTTTATTTCATTTATATTATATATATATATTATTAGCTTAGCTGAAACGGATCGAGTGTCCTACAAATCAATAGAATCTAGTTCGTTCGGATGATGTACTTGGGAGGACCGTAGCCCAAGCCACCAGGCGAGGAAAGGTTTCATATGGATCCACTTCTTGCCACTCTTCTCATAATCTAATGGTGGAACTCTTCTTTCTTGAATCATATGCATTGGATTCCCAGGAAGAGACGAAAGAGACTCGCGAAGAAAATGGCCAAGTGGATGGAAATAGCATAAATAGAGCCAAGCCTTCTCTAAAAGAAGCAAGTGCAAGTCCCAGGAAAGCAGCTACTAGCTAATGTCAGAGGACCTTTGCTTGATTCGACTTCTGCCTTGATGTGCCTCCTCCTTTTTCAATATGAAATTCGAGAGAGATTAAGTAGGTTGGTCAGTCACACAAAAAGGAGTAGCGAAGGGTTCAGTTGCATTAACTGATGCGGATAGGAGGGATAACTCGCTATTCCTAATACTAAGACTGCTTCTCTTGCATACACTTACAAAAATTCAGATAATCTTGAATGACCGTCGGGCATTTTCAGGTGGCGAAAGCCCAATGTATTCATTTTTTATTTGATTCCGCCCGTAGGCGCTAACAAATAAGTAAGAAGCAGGTCCGATAGTGTGAAGGGATAACACTTTTTTGGTACAACTCTCATGTGGACGTCCTGCTTGATACAAGCAATCAGTAGAAAATAACACAATAGGCAGAGGCTATTAGTCAAGCGGGCGATTCCCTTAGGAATTTAGTGAATATGATACCTTCTATTCTATTGATCTGGAATTGGGCCAATACGATTGATAGGTAGTCGCCTTTTCAGGTAATGGGCTAGAGGATTTCACCTCTGTCCACGCGTGGACTAGACCTATTTAAAAGATTGGAAGGCCGGCAAAAAGACTGGTATTACTCTCCTAGAAGAATGGACGTGTAGAAGCATCTCGATTAGTTTATACCATTTGTAATTGTAAACGAAAAGGATTGTTGATGCTCTGCCCGAACCCCGGAATGGTATAGTGGCCTGAACCCTCTGCTCGCTGGATTGATAGGATCAATTTTTTTTTTTTCGGAGTTGGCCGGTGTTATCTGACTGAACATGGAGTTAGCCAATGTTACCTGAACATGCAGGATATATGAGTTAGTGAATTGAACCCTTCGGGTGGAAGAAGTAAGGTGTGCGGCGAGCGGGGGCAGGATTTTATCCCACAGTAGAAAATTATTCCACCACTAGAGAAGGGGGGCCGAGTTGACCTACTATATCCCGCGCGTTTCCATCTCGGACGAACCGAGCGGGGCGGCGAAAAGTAGATCTAATAGAAGGAACTGATCTATAGTCGAAACTAGAACGGATCTGGCTGGAACTTCTTTCTCTATAGTTGAGGAACCGGAAGACGAACGGATAGAAAGGTGAATTCATGCGGGCCCGGAGTAAAGGAGTTGGTAGGAGCGGATAAGGAAATGGATAGGAAAAATGAAATAGCTTTATTTTTTGATGATAACCAATCAACGTTCTATAGAAAGAATAGCACTGCGGGCGGGTTGAAACCACCCCCATCAATGAAACATTGATTCATCAATGAAGGGGTTCAACTACTCAACTCTTCTTTCTCGGGCCGGGAATGAGCTGGCATTAAAAGAGGAGCCTCGCCCAACAGGGTGAGTGGAAGAATATAGTAAAATGGTGGGAGCATATATGTGGGGGCCTGTCAAGAGCTATATGAGCTAGATAGAGCCTGGTAAGGGATCTATATATGCTCCTTTTCAAATAGGAAAGGCAGGAGGTGAGAGGGCAGAGTTTTTGGCTAGACGTAGTAGGCTGGCTTTAGATGCTGATCTCAAGATCTAGACTAGCCCCCCAGATGGATATCTCTGAATGAGAATAATCAGAGTTAGGCGTCTGTCAACTATCTAGTTAGTTAGCCCTGCTATCTCTGAAGCTACAGAGCCGGGTGGGAATGGGTGTTTCATTGATAGGTTCGGGCCGGTTTACAAGGTAATTATGCATTTGGATCTTTTTTCTTTTCATATTAGTTTTGTCGATTGTCACCTTCAAAGTGTATCTTCTTTTGTGGATCAAGTCCATAGCTCAACCTGACATCACTATGTGTTGCAACCTTGAGGTTCTAGATTCGTTCCAAGCTTACATATTAAATTCTAAGGAATAAAAGGACAAAAAAAAAAGTTGTCCCAAAATTATTTCAAGTTTCGTATTCTTATGTTTTAACGAGAATTTGATTCCAAAGTTCATGCTGTGTGTTCTTAGGGTATACTATCATGGTGCAATGATCGCTGTCAAGCAGCTCTCCTCCTCCAAATCAAAGCAAGGGAACCGCTAATTTGTAAATGAGATAGGCATGATATCTGCTTTACAACACCCGAATCTCGTGAAACTTTTTTTATGTTGTATTGATGGAAACCAGCTATTGCTAATATATGAGTAAATGGAAAAGAATAGCCTTGCACGTGCACTATTTGGTAAAATCCTCTCCACCATCTTTTATACTATATTTAGGATTAGAGAATGAGACTTTGTTCAACTGCCACTGTGGATCTCCCTTTGTTCCAACCAACAATTAGAAGCTAAACTACACAACCGAATGAGAGAGCACCAGCTAGGCGCATAGAGATAGAGAGCTACCCGGCAGAGGAAGTCAATCGCTTGAAAGCAAAGAGAGCACTTTCAGCAGCTTCTTGCACAAAGGGCGATAACAAACTTCCTACGCATAGGACCGCTAGAAAGGAAAGGAGTAAGCAAGTAGATCTACATGAGTTCAATCTTGTTTGTTATCGTTAGTTGTTGCTTTCGCCTCGACACAGTGAGAAGTTATTATGAGATACCTTCGAACGTCGCTATGCAAGTTAGGGAGAATAAAATGAAGTCAGTAAGGGGTGCTCCCGTGCCTTTTCTTCCCCGGAGTTACCTGGTTGTTGATCCCTAATACGATATCGGTTACCTGGCCTCTTTCTCCCGAATCAGATTTAAAAAATGAGAACTCAAACTATGAGATGTATGGACAAACAGATAAAGAGTAGCGAACTATTCAGCGACATATGAGTTTGTCGCATAATGAGCCGCTCACGACAGAGATTCGATTCCGGATTCGCCCTATCCACCAAGCGTTAACTGCTACACGAGAGTACAGCTAACCTAAGTGGGAAGAGCATATTGAAGACGGGAATCAAATCAAACTATTGAATTAAAGGAAGGGAATTGCACAGGAATGCTCAAAATTTCCTTCCGTTTTGTTTACTCCACTTGAAGAGAGTCCCTAGCGTACTATACTTTGATAAAGGGAATGCTACCGATACTTTCAAGACTCATCCTCTGGCAAAAGCTTTACTTTATTACTCGCCTATTTATTATTATATATATATTGCCTGTGCCAGTTTGCGCCTGCCACTCGTACTGAACTAACCAAAGAAGCAAGAGATACTGAAAGCGATTGACTTCTTGCCTTAGCTTCTATAAAAGTAAACAACTAATCCTTTCCTCTTGAATTCTGAATTCACTCCATAGCTTTAAAATAAAAACCTTTTATCCTTCGTTCGTTGCCCCTCTCTAATCTCTTTAACAAAGCTCGTTACTAAATAAAGAAAGCCCATAGATCGAAACTTCTAACAGGTGAACCTATCTCCGGATTCCTTGACTAACTGAGCTTGAAGCGAGTTTTTTACTAATCAGTACTAGTAGAATAGAGTGCTACTACAGGAGAGAGGGAAGTAATGAATACTTCAATCGCTTAACCCGGAAGGTATCATTCAAGTTTGACTTCTATGCCTAAAAGAAAGGCGCTATTATCGATAGTTCTTCTTGCTTCAGTTCCCTATGAGATTGATTGAACAGAGCTTCTTGCTACATAGAAATGCCCTACGAGCCCTACAAGACAGAGTAATGGGAAATGTTAATGCGAACTCAAAGAATGGAGAGGGGAGATATTGAACGGAAGCACAAGAACAAGCAAGGGATTACTTGCTAAAGGAATGCTTACCGAGGGGCATAGCCCTATGTATACTACTGCCAGCCTTTCACTCCTCAAGTAAGGAACCAAGCTACGGATGAGCGCTATTTATCATTCTCAAGGAATTCTCCAAAGCGAGGCTCCTATTTACTCCCTGAGGCTTAGCGCAGGCGAGTCCCGAGCAAGTACTAGATAGAGGGAAAGGGAGATATTGAATTAGAGGAAAGGAATAGCAGACCGTGGAAAGCGACTCTCCTAAACGGGAACAAGCAAGGGCTTACCTTATAAGCTCTTTTTAAGTTTCCTTTTCACTAAAAAGAAAGGGCCTTCTAGCGATAGAGACTAACAAGGGAACTTACCAATACTAAAGGCGGATCGATCAGGCTGAAGCTATTGTAGCATCTCAAGCTTATCTTTCTTTTGCACCCACCTACCCTGTACTGCCGAACGTTTGCAACAGTTAGAATCTTCTATAATAACTAATAAACCGATTCAAGTGATTGAAACACAGGACCCTTTTCCACAGTTACAGGACCGTTGCGACAGTTGTTGATACCGATAAAGTTTCCCTCAGACATCTCGACCGGGAAGACCTCTTACGAGAGTTGCTTGCCTTCCACCGATTGACTGCTTCTATTCCCGTTATGCCCCTATTTAACTGCTTTCCCTATTTGTTTACGGATTTGCTTAACGAATACTTCCCTCAGGCTGGTTATTCCTTGCTTGACAAAAGAGAAGGAAAAGGAAAGTACTTTCAGAGAAGAGTTTACTAGAAAGCACTGGAAGGGAATCGCTTTCCTATCTCTAAAAGGAAGGACAGGATTCCTGGAAAGCCTTCTTACGCCTTATTAGCGAGAGTTTTGACTGGTAGTAGTACCTCCACCAGAGGAGCGCTTTAACAGGACTTCCGCTTACAGAAAATAGGCCTACGAAAGAAAAGAAAAAAGCCTACGAGATTCACTCATAACAGAAGGGATTACCCACCTATCGTGCTAATAATAAAAAGAGCGCCTTATTAGTTAGTCAAGTAATCAAGGTCAGTAAAGCGGGAAGAAATTAACCAAGCAAAGGATACTGAAACCGATGAAGCAAACAACGGCTACCAGAAGAGCGGCATCCGTTTTCCACAGGACAGTGGCGAGAGACCCATTCTCGATAGAGGAGAGTACGACAGAAGACAGGGCCAGACGAGATATTGAAAGGCTTGAATGGACAGGTAAGGGACAGACTGATTGCACCTACCAGGCACAGGACTTATTGGCTTAAGAAGCAAGCCAAAAAAAGAAGGGATTCGCTTACAGAAGTACTATCCATATTAAGAAAGGGAATATATCTATTTGAAGGAAGGTACTCGTGTACGGGAATCGAAGTGATTAGAACAGAACTGAGCTTGCCAGCCAGGAATGAAGAAGCAACGGACAGATAGACTCAAAATTTACATCCTGTATTCTATCCTTTAATTGATTGCATACCGTCTTGCTCCTCTTTACCGTCCTATTACTCTTCAACTATAGGATTGGTTAGACCGATTGGACAGCTTTCCTGAGCGAGGAAGGGAAGAAGGAAAGACATAAAATAAAGCAAGTAACCCGAAACCCTTTAAGCACGAGATTGGACAGTTGTGATTGCGCTTTCACCCATGATGGGAGTCTTTGGGCTAGGATGCTAAAGAGATATCTATGAGACTCATTCGGCTCACAAGAAATTTTCCTTTATCATATATTCTTTTGTTATCAAAGCTTCGGAGTTCTATTCCTTCTTTCGCGTTGTCTTTTTCAATGGAAAGTAAGCACTATTCTAAGATGCTACGAATGGAAAAAAAAGTCTCTTGAAATAGTCGATTTAGTAGCCTACTTTGACCCACTTCCTTAGCTACCGAGCTTCAAACCCCTAATATGACATTGAACTGACTGACTTACTTGCTTAACGCGTCTGTTCTGTCTGGAAAGCCAAAGACTAACATAGGTGCTTCCTATACCGAACATTCATGAATACAGATTGAGAGAGATGGTGGCCCAAACCTAGGCTGTGACGCTTCCTCTTGAGTACACAATTCAGACTTAAAGTTCGTTTACACAGTACGAGAAAGACAATTCTAAAGAATGGGACTTTCATAAACTTTTTTAGATTCTATTCTTTAATATAGCATCAACATGACAATAACATTAGAAAGCGAGATTGGCATTCATCCATCAATCGGGACTAGTCTTTATTACTTTATAAAATAAAAGTTTTTGAAATAAGTCCACATATAAGGGGAGCAAGCGGAGGCTCGAAAGCCGGAGCGCGCCTTAGTGATGGAGGGGATTCGCGCCGGATGGAACAAGGCGCTTTGAACCATAGACTACTGTTGCTGGAATGAAGGACCGCTCCGGAACAGAATTATGCTGCTTGCTGGGCCCTGATGGTGGAACTGGCATTTTTGGGGGGAAGAAAGCGGCCCCCTTTTTCGGCGGAGTGGGCAGCATCGCTTTCTGTCGTGTAGCCGTGATGCCATTTAGAAAGAAGAGACCAAGAAGAAGAAAAAGAAAAAGCAGTATTTTGCAGATTCTTGACATCACTGGAAAAGAAGTTGAGCTGTAGGCATCAAGGTAAGGGACCGAGATTATATACTGCTGCAGAAGCGGAATCGAAAGGCTTGGTTGAAAGGTAAGGATAGCGTGATTGGCCGATTGGTTGGAAGGTATGCATAGCATGATTGACTGCTTGCGCATATCCTTTGCATGATTTCATGTGAAGAGCCACCTTTGGCTGGCTTTTCATTTGGATAGATCCAGCGGGCCTTCTTGCATGGACTTGGCTTGCTTTCTCAATTCACATCTATGAGCCATGATTAACTGCTTTCAGGTCCCTTGGATTATGGGCCACAGCTACTTGGGTAGAGAAGAGACCGCTGAACATCATTTGGACAGACCGAGGCTCTAATATGGGCTTAGGCCTTTTGATGGCTGTCATTTTCTGGGCTATTTATATAGATTCAGATCCTTTTCATGATTTCATATGAGGAGCCGCCTTGACAAAAGCATCGATGAAAGCCTTGTAGATCGAAGTATGCAAAAGGGTCTAAGGGGTTAGATTACTAATTTGATTCCCTCCAACTCTTGTCAATGGATAGCAAGGAAGTATTGATAGGGAGGTTTTTCCGCCAAGCTCGAAAAATAAATGGAAAGAAAGAGCTCCAGGAAATTCCTCTTCTCTTCTATAGTATAAAGATCAAAGAGTTTTTGGGCTTCTTGATAAGACATAAAATAAACATATATATAAAATGAGTCCATAACTTGAACTTCAATTATATCATTATATTAGTGAACCAATCTAGTCCAATCCAATTATTGTAAAATTTTGAAAATATTATCATCTCACAGATGAAGAAGTGAGCAAGTCTTTCTCCAATGGATTCTAACAACGCAGACTAGGCATCTTTATCTGATTTCAATTTCTATATTAGTAATTTAAGCTTCCCCAGTTTCATTGCTATTTTCATTTAGCTGCATTGGCCGTAGAATCAAATAGGTGACTGACCACACTTAAAATAATCGATCGAGACCTTACCTTGGTCTTCCTGCAGTGCTATAGGCTTTTGCCTCTCTCTATGGGCTTTCGGGCTAAGGCCCTAGATCCTCCACTAAATCCACCAACTGTGAGACTGAGTGTATTACTTTCTCTTAAGACTACAGAGGTACGTAAAGTAGAGATCCCTCGATTCCACTATCTCTGAATACTTTTCTTTCTGGGTGACCAATCAATTTTTCTACAGAGGGCTTGATCCCGGCGCAGTTTATCTAAATCGGATATGTCGGCGAATATTCTCTTATCTTCTCACCCGAACGGAAATGGGGTTGGGGGAGGGAAAGTGGGTTCCCTTCATCTTCCATATCCCCCTAAGTAAATCTGTCAATCTTGAGACAATTATCGCCTAACTCGCTAGACTTTTGAGCCTTTCACAAAAGGAATTCGTCCAGCTCATGGATAGTTTCAACTTTCAAGGCTTGGCTAAACTGAGCTTTCACCTATAAATCCGGCTTCTATTGAACTAACTTACTTACATTGCAAGAAAGACGAAGACAGAAGGTGCGAAGCCGGTCTTTAGGCCCTAGGAATGAAAGATCCCAAGATCCTCCCTTCTTTTCTGGGAGGGGCTAGTTGTCTTTGTTCGAGGTCTCTTCCTTCTTGTCTTCTTCAAGCGGGTATCCGATCTTAGTTAAAATAATCACTCTTATTACCTCAAAAGGGAGTTCTATCAGTGACCCAGTTCTTTGAGTCGAGCCAAAGCCTTCTGTTGTGAGTGAAGGAGATTCCGATTAAGTGGGGGAAGGAAAGCAAGCCAAGTACTTCGTTTCGAAAGCCCTCGATCTAGTGCTTATGCGCCAAAGAAGGAAGAAAGTTATACATACTATGGTATTAAATAAAGGTTAGTTAGTAAATGTTCCCCTCACTAGTTCAAGTAAGCAAGTAAAAACTACCTTGCGGGGTCTAGCTTCTTGCCCTGATCTTTACACCCCTGTAAAAAAAAAGAATAAAAAGAAGAGAAGACTGAACTGCATTATTCCCTTGACCCTTAATGAAATAAGGAACTGGTTTGAAAGCTTCACTCATGAGCTATCTTACTAAACTAAAGGAATTCCAGTTTCCTAAACAGCCTAGTCCTAAACAACAGCTTGAGCCGATACAGCTGATGAAAGAAGATCTCCCAAGTAGAAAGGGCCTTAAGGCGTCATAGGGCCGTCAGACTCTTCTCTCTCCGTCAGGCATGGAATAATTACTACTTCCAAAAGCTGTCCTGAGATTTATTACACTTGTAAAAGAAATAAAAGCAAGAGTTCGGGAGTACTTGCTACGTACATGGCTTTCCCTTCGGGTTAGTAGCTCAGTTAGCCTGACATCATTGAATTTCACTCTTGTAAATAGAATAAATGGTTGTTCCAAATTTATTAATAGTAAAGGATAGGGTACCGAAACTCTATAAGACTACAAGGCGTCATGCTCTATAAGATAGAGACCACGAGGGGAGAAGAACATCATCAAGTTCCTTTTTTCCGGCTACCTATAGGCGAAAGAATTCGACTTTTCTCGGCTGACTATTCATAGGCGAACGAATTAGGCTTTTGAGAAGGACTAAGCAGCAATCTCAGTGAAACGTGAGAGGCTCATTGCGTACGAGCTTCAATAGTGAGAGCTAAGCTAGGAACGGGGAAAGATGAGCAGAGAGGGAAGGACTTTCTAACTGAACTTGACTTACCCATAGAAGGAACAACTTAAAAGGGTTCAGGTTTCTGGTTGAATACCTATCCCTGCCTTCTAGCATTCATGCCTCGTCTTTCAGATTGATCTATCATTCCATACCGGATTTCGTATCTATCTTTCTCATATTTGACTGATTTTGTATGCTCATGCCTAATCCTCTTGATTAGACTATCTATGCCTATCTTTCAATCCGGATTTTTTATCCCTCTCTAACCTCTTCAAGGCATGGGAACCCTAAAAAAGCAAAGGAGAGGCTAGCGGCGAAAGCAGATTGATAGGGGGTCACCCGGCTCTTTCTAACTAAAGGTTAAAATCCTATCACCTAATCTTTCTAAGGAGCGAGAGCATGGGAAACCTCTCAGATTGAACTAGGCCTTCTGAAGCTTGCATCGTCTAACTGCCCCCGCTAAATCATGATTGAATGTCTCATTTTCCTCTTTCTTCTTTCTCGTCTTTGACACCATTCGTCTGGTCATGGCTAAGACTCACTAACATTCTCTTTGCCTGCAGGCTCCCACTTGCTGGTTCCGGGCTTGCAGGCCTATAATCCAGATTGATCTATTCAGATTGAGGAAAGACCGAGTTCAGGTCTTCTTTCTATGCCCCAACCGGATAAACTCTGATCTTTCTCACTAGGCTCGTATAACTCGCCCCTTATCCTTTTTTCAATGCTTTGGGGATCGAGCACAACAAGAAGGAGCTATGCTTTCATCCCTAGCGCATACTACAGTAGAGTAGACTGATCGGACGACATGCGCATCGGAGCAAGAGAATGGATTTCACATCGATAGCAATCAAGTCCTTGTCCTCTGTATCGGTAGTAGCATCAGCCTCATTGCCCGGCATGGCAGTGGTATAAGGATTTCCCTGTAGGTGGTCCGCTTACTGTGCTATTTCAATGCTTCGGGGAACAAGATGTCGAAGGAACAAAGAGGAAGAAGGCTCGGTTGACTTGGCTCAGTTCCTGGATATGCGCACTCAGTCATCTCCTTTCCCCGCTAATTCATTCTCTTGATCTTATCAGAAGCCGGAAAAGGCAGGTGTATTGATGAGGGTCTATGTGATACCTATCGAAATCCAATAGCACACCCTAGGAAGAGGGCCCCCTTAGGCGAATAGCTTCTAGGAATAGCGCTCCTTAGGCCTACTTTCCTTTCTCCCTATCCTGCTATCCTATTCACTTTAGGTCAGACCACAAAGAAGTTGGCCCCACTTATTGCTCTCTTGGGCTTCCTCATTTCAAAGTGCTTTTTCTTTTGTGTTTCAAATCTATTTCTTCTGTCTCTGTCGATGCCAAATGCTGAAATGGGACCATTAAGACTATAACCCCCTAGAGCTTGCTTTGCTCTCGCTCCGCTGTAAGGGCTTTCTCATCTCATACATTAGGTCGAAACAAAAGAGACTTTGATCCCTCAACTTTCTTTGTTGATTTCTTCTTTGCTTTGGTTTTTATGACTCTGCATGCTAAGCTGCACCAAAAGGCTGGCCGGGGCAAGTAAATAGAGCCACTTCTGTACTATTAATGAAGCCATATTGATATAGAGAGTGAACCTTTTGGCTGCCGATTGAGTGTGTGTTCCATTCCCTAGAATCATAGCTAGCTTATCGTAGAAGCGAAGCGGTGAAAGATTCTGATAGGGACAAGGAGAGAGCCCTGGTTAGTAGGCTGTCGGAGTTCGAAACAGAAAGAATTCCTCTCATAGAAAGATAATACGAGGACAGGATGAGAGGGCGGACATACTAGTTAAGTATTATTTGTCTTTTTTCACTGGTGCTAAGTTGATAAAACTTGCAAAGCGAGTAAATGCAAGTACACAGTCTCGTTCAACCTCCTGAATCTGAAGAGAAGAGGGTGGCGTGATGCTGCTGGGCATGGTCCTCTATATGATGACTTCCGCGGCTATCGATTTCAATATGGAACTGCCCGTCTATTGTTTTTCTTTCTTATGTTGTGTACAGGCGCTTCTGCTTCGGTGAATGGTCTTTCTCGAGTGGAGATTCCGGATCGCTTCCTAAAGGATGGCGAGATGAGGTCAGAAGAAGCATCGAAATTGCTCGTTCAAACAGAGATGTATGTGTCAAAGTATACCTGCAAGGGTCGGGCACCATCACTAGTATGAATAAGCGGCTGGAGTAACTCATACTGGACATCAGGGAGAGGATGCGTCTTCAACATTAGAATGAGGAAGTCCTTACAGCCTGGATTAGTCTCCCTCCAACACTGACTTCTTAGTCGAGTGATTCTCTTTCTCCTTAGCTTCGTTTTTTAAACTGGCTACTCCTTATGATATCCCACCTCAACCCCTCGATCTAAGAGCATCTGAGAGAATCTCCGGCGTTATCGAGCTAAAGTCAGTCCCTCAACAGCTAAAGTAACTGCTTAACCTCTCACCCTCCGTGATTCAAGCCTGTCACCAAGCCTTAAGTCAAAAGCTCAGGTTTCAAGCCCTTTAGGGCACCAAGTGAATCAAAGCAAGAGCTTACTCAGAGCTCAAACTCTATTTAAATCAAAGTCAAGCGAAGCAAAGCAAGCCGAGGGATAGGCATGATCATTCTATTCTAAAGGTATAGATCCGGGACTTCAAGCTAGAAGTTCTCTATGTGAACATAGGATCCTATATAAACAACCGGAAATGCTAGACTAACTGCTCTAGAGGCAACCTACAGGAGAAAGCCAGAAGAGGTAATTGAAGTACCAAACAATGAATTGATCAACGAAAAAAGGCAGCCTTTCTCTCAAAGCTCTTATTACATGCTAATACGATTACACCAAGAAAAAAAGGAGACTAGGACAGCTTAGGAATGAAGTTTGCTTTCCTCTCCTACGAGAGCTGGAAGAGCCAGCTTCACTTTCTCTGTGGTAGCTAGGCCTGGTAGCATGGTTAACGGTAGCATGTTTGCTAGTCTTTTTCGGACTAGGAGTAGGTACTGAAAGTCTAATCGTATTCGGTGAACGTTGTTCTTTTTGAACACTTGCTACTAGTTAGTTGCTTGCAGCTCATAAGGTGCGCTCTTTCGTTCATTCACTCCCCGCTACCGAATACAGCTGAGACTAATGGGTCGAAGCAAGGGCGGTGAGGCATGGCCAGAGAGGTGGCGAAGTTCTTGTATGAGGATGTGGTGATTCGATTTTCTTTTCCTCGACTCGGACTAATGTAAGTAGGTAAAGCAACACCTTATAAAGAGTTCAAAGGGGTGCAAAAGGGCCTGTCAAGTCTTTCTTTTGTAGGGCTCTAGTCTTATAAGGAAATCGAAGATTCTCGACTAAGGGTTGAAAAACGGAGTCTGTACTAAGACTCAGGGGAATTGCACGTAAGAAAAGGGATAATCTTCATAGACTGGCTTCCACCAATCGAAGCGCATTTCAGATGGTGGTAAAGTGAGACCACATAAAGAGCTCTTCCTCATTCAGTCAGATTGATTATTCAGTAAGTTGACTCGACTAGTTGGTTATGTAATACACTCGACCTTTGGGAAAAGCGTAACCTAAGCGCAACAACGAGCTTCCGCCAGACAATTGGACCGCTCACTACCTTGACTATTACTGGTAGACTGATCATCCACCTTTATTTAGATCGGGAAAATCATAGCTAACCCAAGGTATTGTATTCTCTTCGGCGGATAGGACAGCGGCTTCAGATTCTCTAGTTGAAGCTGCTAATGTAATCTGACCACTGACTTGTTTGTGTCTGGCGGGGCTGGAATGCTTTTTTCACAAGGTCGGATCCTGTCAGTGTGCCGGTAAAGAGAAGACAGAAGTGCTTTCATCAAATGATGCCTCCGCTGCAACGTTTTTGGAAGATTTCCACCAATCACTGAAACTGGCTCACTGTATGCGCTTGCCCGAGAACCTGCTGGCTTGACTTGCTTTCAGGAGTGAGAATAGAAGGACATGGCATTATTCACTACTGCTATTAAGTTAAGATTGCTACCTACAAGGGCTGCTACGAAGGATGATAGTTGATAGATAAGAAAGAGGGCTCAGAGAATTTATCCTTGTGATGCAGCAGAAGCTTCGCTTTCCTCCCCCTATTGGTCAAGCATGATCTTTTCGAAACAATCACTTCAGCAGGGTACGGTGTACCGCGCTTTGCTGCTTGATGAGCATTGCTTGCTTAATAGACTTTGAGACTGGCCCAGAAAGATAGAAGGATAAGGCCATCATGATTCGCTCTACAAAGCTTCGTTTTCCATTCTCTTAGATGAGAGCCGATCTACTTTGGTTAGCCGAAAAGACTCGTAAGGGAATCGGAACATACTCAGATAGCACAACAACGAAGGCAACCGATCC